GAACCCTTGACCAATGTACCTTGCAGCTCGTACTGTTTGTTGACCGTAATTCATGAACCCAGTTACCATAGGGAACATATCGTAAAGATCTATGAATAATTTTATGTTTGTTTCTTTCTCTTGTTTGATATTTGAGAGAAGTCGTAAATCGAGAATATCCTAGTCCTTTTTCTTTCCTTTACAATGAAAGGAGTTGGAAAGAAGTTGTTAATAATAGATTACCGAGAGAAATGGGTAAAAGAAATTTCCATCCAAGATTTAATAATTGGTCTATTCTTAGTCTAGGTAAAGTCCATCTTGTTGTGATAGAAATAAACAAGAAGAAATAAGTTTTAGCTAATGTAATAAAAATACCAATTGTCGTTCCAAAGACTCTACCTACTTTATTTATTTCAAATAGCTCAGGAACGAATATGTAAGGAATAGAGATATTCCAACCCCCTAAGTAAAGAACTGTTACAAATAACGAAGAAACTAATAGATTTAGATAGGAAGCAACATAAAATAACCCAAATTTGATACCCGAATATTCGGTTTGATAACCTGCTACTAATTCTTCCTCTGCTTCTGGTAAATCGAAAGGTAATCTCTCACATTCTGCTAGGGAAGAAATTAGAAAAATGAAAAACCCTATAGGTTGACGCCACAAATTCCATCCCCAAAAACCATATTTGGACTGGGCCTCAACTATATCAACTGTACTTGAACTGTTAGATAATCATAGTCGATGATAACATCACTGTTCCCATCGCTATTTCAGAACCGTACGTGAGATTTTCACCTCATACGGCTCCTCGAGGGCCATCAATAAATCTAAGGACCGAATTGATATTATTTCTATTGATATGTTTGTAGTATAATACTATAATATCGATTGGAAATGAAATATATATTCTATATAGATAGAGTCAAAACCTATCGGAAGGTCCTGAATTAGACCAATGGAATTCTGTCTGCTATAATAACTAAAAAAGCACTTCTGAATTGATCTCATCCTTTAATAATTTGAATTTTTCTTTGTTGAGTAATAACTTAATCCTTCAATAAAATACTCTTTCTAGAAATATTAATAGATATTTCAACCCATTCTTTTTGATTACGAAAAAAAAAATTATACATTAGTTCCTGAAAAATACCACGTTATCCCTATGAATATAGGAAAGAAGAAAAAGATCTTTTTTTTTTCGTTCCTATTCTTCTTTCTGAAAAAGGGGGGTTTCAAAAAAAGGATTATTTCGTTCCTGATAGTCATTTTTGAATCTGTGGATAGGAGCATACTCTGAATCGGAATTGTGGGTAGTACTACTTGATCATTTCTACTAACTTAAAGTCCCAATTATTATTCTTTTTATCTTATGTAAAAATTCTTTTTGGATAATTTACATAAAAAATCTCCATTACTAATCCTTTATGTATTTTGGTGTTCCTAACCATCCACTGATTTTTGCTCAATCACCCGTTAGGGTAATACATAGAAACCAGAGTGAAAACTCTATACGGTTGATCTTTTGAGTTGAGCCCGCTTCAAGCCAGGATGACTAATCAACCAATCTTGGGGTAAAAGTCTTGCTTATATTTACTTTTTTTTTTTCTTGTACGTAGGAAATGAGACTCCATTTTTTTACTGCTAATTTCTAAGCTGTTTTCTTTCACTCATACAACTATCTGATTTAGGTCATCAAACTGAATGATGAATAAAAAAAGGAGATATCTATTCAATTTCTTTTCGAAAAAAAAAAAGGAATAAAGAAAAGAAAAGTTTCTGTTTTAACGAATCGCACGTAGAGATATTGATAACACACAAAGAGTTAATGGTATTTCATAACTAATCGATTGAGCAGCGGCTCGTAGACCACCTAAAAAAGAATATTTATTATTTGATCCATATCCTGACATAAGAAGTCCAATGGGAGCAATACTGGAAATGGCAATCCATAAAAAAACACCGATATTGAGATCAGATAAAACAAGGTGATAACTAAAAGGAATTACTGAATAACTTAGTAAAATGGATATAACTGCTATGGATGGTCCTATACTGAATAAACGAGTATCTCCTCGAGATGGAAAAAGATTCTCTTTGAAAATAAGTTTTGTCCCATCTGCTAAAGCTTGAAGAATTCCCAAAGGACCGGCGTATTCGGGACCAATACGTTGTTGTATTCCTGCGGATATTTCTCTTTCTAACCACACAATTACGAGTACACCTATTGTGATTCCCAATACAAGAGTCAAAATAGGTAAAAACATCCCTATGATTCCATAGACTTCTTTTAAAGATTCCAATCTAGAAAAAGAATTTAGATCTTGTACTTCTGTTGTATCAATTATCATTTTAACGATCAACTTCTCCCATAATGATATCTATGCTACCTAGTATTGTCATAATATCGGCCAATTTCATTCTTTTAACTAACTGAGGAAGAATTTGCAAATTGATAAAACCAGGTGGACGAATTTTCCACCTCCAAGGAAAACCACTCTGATCTCCTATTAAAAAAATTCCCAATTCTCCCTTTGGGGCTTCAACTCTTACATAAAGTTCTTGCTTCGGCAATTCAAAAGTAGGAGAAGGTTTTTTACTAATGAATCGATATTCAAAATCATTCCATTCCGGATCCCTTTCTCTAGCAAAGCACCGGGTTTCTAAATTCTCATAGGGCCCCCCTGGAATTCCTTCCAGAGCTTGTTGAATAATTTTTATAGATTCCCTCATTTCACCGATTCGGACTAAATAGCGAGCTAATGAATCTCCTTCTTTTTGCCAATGGATTTCCCAATCCAATTCGTCGTAACATTCATAATGATCAACTTTACGAAGATCCCATTGGATTCCGGAAGCTCGTAGCATTGGTCCCGATAAACCCCAATTTATTGCTTCTTCTGGACCAATAATGCCTACTCCCTCAACTCGTTCTAAAAAAATAGGATTTCGCGTAATAAGTTTTTGATATTCAGAAACCGCTGTTAAAAAATAATCACAGAAATCCAAACATTTATCTATCCATCCATAAGGTAGATCGGCCGCTACTCCTCCGATACGAAAATAATTATGCATCATTCTCATACCGGTGGCAGCTTCGAATAGATCATATACTAATTCTCTTTCTCTGAAAATATAGAAAAAAGGGGTCTGTGCACCAATATCTGCCATAAAGGGGCCAAGCCATAACAGATGAGAAGCTATACGACTCAACTCTAACATAATTACTCTGATATAACTGGCTCTTTTAGGTACTTGAATATTTCCCAACTGTTCTGGTCCATTTACGGTTATTGCTTCTGTGAACATAGTAGCTAAATAATCCCAACGTGTTACATAAGGTAGATATTGTATAACTGTTCGATTTTCCGCAATTTTTTCCATTCCTCTGTGTAAATAACCTAATATTGGTTCACAATCAATAACATCTTCACCATCTAGAGTAAGGATGAGCCGAAGAACACCATGCATTGATGGGTGGTGAGGTCCCATATTGACTATCATGAGGTCTTTTCTTGTAGTTGTTACATTCATAGGTTATTCCTCGATTCATTCTTTCATGAATTGCTGAAAATGAAAACAAGTTCATTAAAATTCAAGATCGAATAAAAAAATAAAATAATTCAAATTCCTTTTTCACTTAACGAGTTTTTGACTCCCGAATATCCAGCTGACTAATTAATTCTTTATAACGTATTCTATTTTTCTTTGACAAATAAGACAGCAGTCGTTGGCGTTTTCCCAGGATTTTACGTAAACCTCTCTGAGATAAATAATCTTTTCGGTGCAATTCCAAATGTGAAGTCAGTCTTCGTATCTTATTGGTGAAACGAAATACTTGAAATTCAATGGACCCCCTGTTTTCTTCTTTTTCTTCTTGTGAAATAACTGAGATGAATGAATTTTTTACCATAAAACGGATTTTCTATCCTCTTTTTTTTTAATGGATTTTACTGATCAGTAAGAATAATGCTAGTCATTTTAATTTGGTATACACAATAATCTTAATTTCTTTATGAACTCCTAATTTTATCAAATAAAATGAATCAATCCAATTTTCTTTTCAATTTTATTCGTATAGGAATAGGAAAGGGTGATATATTTCTACATTTAGAAAAGAGAAACAATTTTGGATCGAAATCTAATAATAAATAAAAAAAGAAAAAATAAGAAGATTCCGTTAATCATTTATAGATCTATTGGATATTGATAAATGCATTCAATTAGTATTCATGTATCAGACTGGAAGGTAAGACAATACATAGGTGCAACTCCTTTTTTCATATACCATACATATATGGTACAGAATATATATGAAAAACGCATAATTAACAAATTTGCAATCGTGGATACATATGTATCCTTATCATAGTGAAGCGGCCCCCATTATTGGTATCAAACCAACATCGATTCATACAAGATAAATCTTCTAATCGATAATTAGGCCAAAGAAAGAACTTTAATTTAATTAGTTTCTTTTTCTCAAAATGTTTTCTTTTATCCAAAAATTCACCCCAGTTTTTTACGTTGTTGCAAAATACTGGATTTTTATGAATACCATTTCTCTTCCTCGAATTGAAACAAATTAGAATTCTTAATTCTCTACGTCTTTTAGTGGATAAAACCTTTTCGGGAACAAACAACAAATCATAATCATTTTTGTATCTATTTTCAGCCATTTTTTGATGTCTTGCAATGGATTTATCCAAATTAATCTTAGCAATATAGCTTTTTTCTCGGTATATTTGATTAATTTTGGGCTTACTCTTATGAAACAATGAAATATTTAGACTTTGATACATAATCAATTGTCCATCATTTTTTATAGACAAACGAATTGGTTCGATAATTAATATACCTTTTTTCATTAATTCTGTAAGAGTTAAATCCTTTTGAATAATCAAAATATCTAAACTCATTTCTCCCCTTTGAATAGAGGATATAACAATTTCTCTTGGATTTATTAGTCTAAGTAGGAGACAATATATTTTGATATTATTGATCATTCTTTGATTTAAAGAATCATCCCATCTCAATTGAAAACGTAAATACCTTTTTAGGAAAAAATCAAGCTCTACTTCCGTGTTGCTCTTATATTCTTTTTTCTTTCTACGTTTTTTCATATCGGAACTTGCATAATCTTCTCCAATATCTTTTTCTTGGTTTGAGAAAAGTGATCCAAGATTCACTTGATTTTGTGCATCTGATTCAAGATTATCTCGAATTGCGTATTCTTTTTCTTCTTGATTTCGATTCTCTAATTCAATCGATTTTTTTTCATTCGAAAATCGAAAAAGATCCCTTTTGTTCTTTCTAGTGATGTTTTTATTTTCATAAAAATTTAAAAGAAGTAGTTGGATTGGTATGATCCACGGTTTCATAATATATGTATTATAAAGGATCACAAATTCTGGAAAGAACCAAAGGTTTCGATTTGATATGGGACGACTTAGTATTTCTTCATTCATTGCCATCCAATCAAAAAGATATTTTTTTTTGTTGGATGCCATAATTCCTCCATTTTGGGAAATTTTAAGAAAAAAAAGACCTTTTTGATCCATTTTATCAATTATTTGATAATTATTAAACCCAGTCTTAGTATTTTTATTACCATTGGTATCGATATCAATCCAGGACTCAATATTGACTTTATTTCGAAGACAAAAATCGAAAATTCTCCAATCCAAATATTTTCTATCTGTAAATTTATCTAGATTGAGAATATCATCATCTTCTAAATTAATAGGGATAATACCTCCTGGCATATTAATTAATTTACCTTTTTTATATATCTTGTTGGAATTATAAGAAATCTCTTGTTTATTATTTAAACGTAATGGTGATACATAAATATGTGAATCCTTCTTATTTTCATAATTAATCGATTTATATGAGAAAAGGTCATATCCATAGTATTTTTGAAGGTTATATTTTGAATTTGATAATGAATTTAATTCAAAATCATTTAATTTTTTGTAATTAATTAATATTAATCGATCTTTTTCATCTGAATGCCTTTTGTTTAAATCTTTATTTTGCACTATACGTGTTTGATTGAATCTATTTCGCCATTTGTGTGGTACTAATAGATACCATCTAATCGGAGATAAATCATATTGATAATGACCCCTTAACCAGTTTTTCCATTGAATCATTTCCGAATTCAAAATGTTTTTATGTTTTAATTCAGGATAAAAAATTCCTTGTGTTTCAAAATAATCCTTTATTTCATTCTTAAGAAAAAAAGATGTTCCGTGATATTGAAGGACATATCTTAACTTATACAAATTACAAAATTGCGTTTGATATAATTGGTAAAATACATATGCTTGTGAGAAGGAGGATAATAAAATCTTTGAATTTTTTTTACTAATATCATAAATTGATTTTTTTTTAGTCCAAATAAAACGAATTGTATTTTTATTTGTTTTAGCTATTTTTTCTTTATTTGTTTCATTATTGTAAATGTATTTATCGATCATTTTTGTTGAATTATCAAAAAAAAGTTGTGTAGTGATCCTCGGACTATTAATGATACAGATAAGTATATCTATGTATATCCTTTCAATTAAAAATTTGAAAAAAGAATATGATTTACGGATTAATCGAACATTTATTCTTTTGAATTTCTTTAATTTCTGCCAAATATTTTTTATTGATGCTAATAGTTTAGTAGGATAACTTATTTTATTAGAACTAATATTTATATTGATTTCCGGAGTTAAAAATCCTTTTTTATTATCTTTTGTAATTTTTTCTATTTGATTCCTGATTGTGCTGGTTCTATCATCCAGATCTTTCATTTTTTTTTCTGTCAATGAAGAATCTGTCAAATCCATAAATCGAATTTGAATGGACGATTCATTAATCATCCCATTACTGATTACCCCATTTTTTTCTTTTTTAGTTTCACTCAATTCATCTATTTTTCTTAATCCAAATAATGGAATTGGGTTTCTTTTGGAAAGTGCTTTTATTATTCCTTTTAAAAATAGAATGGTTTTCATGACCGATTTTTTTCTTTCTTTTGAAAGGTTTAAAAAAAGATTTATTCTTTCTTTTAAAACCTGTATAACTAAAAAAGGATTCTTTTGTAATTTTATAATTTTTTTTCTGAGTTCTTTAAAAATGGGTTCAAAAAATGAACGTTGTTTTCTGGGAGAACCAAAAGGAACTTCAGTTTCCATTCCCCAAACCGTTAAAAAACAAAAATCGTTTTTTTGCTCTTTATTTCTATTTCTCAGCGGATCTTTCTGGCTAGGTGGCACCTTAGATCTGTGCCAAGGTTTAAGGTAAAAAGGAAATAGGATCTTTATCTGAATACCGTCTGTCAACCAATTTTTTGGAAATTCGGTTTCTGATAATTGAACACCATTATAGGTGCATTTAACATGCATTTCTCTATTCCAATCTTTTAAGTCCTCAGACCACTCGGGAGATTGAAATAATAATATACGGGCTATATTTTTCGCTATTATCACTGAAGGGAATAGAATATATTTTCTAAGAAAAGATTG